TTCCTCTTTGGTTGGAATTCGGGTCTTATCCGCGAAGAAAGCCAAAAGGAGAGGCTGTTTATCAGTTTAGTTTCTCGAGGAAATCGAAAGTCTAAAGGCTGGTCAATCCAGCTAAATTGGATCTTGAATCAACCCACCTGAAGAAATGGAGTTTTCTGCTAGTGGAAGGGGAGGTTTTGTAATAGAACTTTGCCCCACTTGAAAGATAGTATATGGTGCACGATCCAGGGAAGAGCTTTTAAACACAGTCAATTCGACACAGTAGGCCCATCGATACCGAGACAGCTTGTACGCTGATCAACACACTCTCGTAACTCCTTACACATAGGAGCATCCGTGGTCAATACGAGCAAAGGCTGAAGAGCCAATCAGAGTCACTTTCTTTTCTCAAGCTGACTAAACAACAACAGGTATTTCGGGCACCATAGACTTTCTTGTGCTCAGAGATCGCAGAATTGAGGAGATGGATTTAGAAGCTTCAATAGAGAGAGCAGCAGCTTTGTTCTTTCTTTGTGAACAATAGGGGCAAAGGCCTCCCTCTGTGGACTAATAAAACTCCTTCTTTCCGGTAGAACGTAGACCATAGGTCAACCGTTGATCGAGAAATTGACTTTCATAAGCTTTTCACAGGTGGCCAAAGAGATTTAACGACTTAAAGAGGTACCTCACGACTGAAATGAAACTAGCGACGCATTATTTGAGTCTTTCTAGAGCATAACGAGGGGAATTCATCAGCTAAAGCTTCCTCTGCTTATACTGACGAATCTGAAGATTATAGAGTATCCAATCCTTATATAAATCTTGTATGCAAGTTGGCACAGCGCTTTCGCTTTAAATAAATCTCGCTCATCTGGTCAAATCAGCTCTTCTGCCTGTGTATCCCATGCCCGGTGCCGTTGATCTGTCTGATGGGAGAGGTCCATAAGGGGAAAACCCTGACGCTTTAGCAAGTACTACTCCTATGTTGTCGGATAGGATAACCGATGCTAGTTTCGCTCTTGCAGTAAGTTTGAAAGGTAATGCAGAAAGACAGAACTCTTCTTTATATACATAATTCTTAGTCAGAGGAAGGAGAGGACTTTTTTGATAAAGTAAGGAAGACGCGGCCTAGCTACGCATAGCCCTGTTCTACGATGATTTCTGCCTTTCGTCAACTGCACTGTGAGAAAGACATACTGTCTTCCGGTCGAGGCATACTATCTAAGCGACTCTCCTAGTGGGTGACTTCTTTTGAACAGATCCACGCGCTCTATCTTATATATGTCACCTGCTTCACCCATATGAAATCACACAAAGCATGTCGGGTTCACAACCTAGGACAGAAAGCGAAAGGCTAAGGGAGGGTATGGGACTAATGGTTAAGGGTATTCCCCTAGTCATAGCATGGTCGAAGAGCTGGGTTTCAAGAGGTAGTACTGACTTGACAACTGGACTGGCCTTGCCAATTGTGTAGTGTATAGTGGACACGAGCAAACGATCACCAATTTCTCATTGGTGTCCTCTAAACTGCACGAGTCCCCATTAGAGGAACTGACCGAGTCCAATCTCGGCAGCTTTGAAGCAGGTTGTGCTTCTAATGGGGATACTTCTTCTCCCCTTGCTCTCTTTCTTGAAGCCTTTGACATGCCGCCTTCCTTTGCTCCTATGCTCTCTTGCAACCCCACGTACATGTACAATAGCCATCGGATTGCTTCAGTTTACTGTCTGTCGAACCACTTTACCTTAGTATGCCTAAAGCATGAAAGTCAGCCCCTTGTCATGTCACATCCAATGCACTACTTCTTTCTTCTTTCGAGGTAAAGACCACTCCCACAGTACGATATAGCTGCTCTTCGTTGTAAAGGATTCTTCCATCCAATGCATATGGCAACGGGCAAACAAGCAGTAGCTCAGAAGAAGCCATAGGAAAGGTCTAGAGGAGACGGGCCAGCTTAGTTCTTTAGCTTTCGAAAAGCAACCTCACCCCGAAGCCGTAGTCAATAAGTGCACGAGGCGAGGCGATCAAGAAGGTCAGGCGATGCGGTAGTGAGCCAACATTGTATATCAAATGCCAATCCACATCTGAGATTCTCATTCTCGAACTCTATGTGGATGATCTTATTGTCATTGGCAGCAATGCTGCCTCTATTTCATCTTTCAAGCAAGATATGATGAGCAGCTTTCAGATGATGGGGTTGATGAATTACTTCGCTTCTCTCCAACAAAATCCTTGTTGTATGGCCTCTATTCAACGATTAAGCGAGTTTGATCTTATAGTGAGAGTATGAGATCACCTCTACGTTACATTCGATCAACACTAGAGGCAAGAAGACGGCGGCTCTCACTCTATTAGTGTGAAGAAGGGCGGGAACAACTATAGTTTCATAAGTCCTAGTTCACGTAAGCATAACCTGATATGGCCTAACGTAGCGATCCCTGGGAACTCATACCTCTCTTTTTGCTTTCTTCGGAGTTAAGCGATGAGTTCCACTTTCATGCTTCCCCTTCTAATGACTTATGATAAAGGTGGATCAATAAGCCAGACTGGGAATCAAGGCCTCGGCAATCCCCACAAAAGGACAGCAAGTGATGATATGGGTCGCCGACCCCATTGTAGTTACTAAACTTCGGTATGAAGAACCCTTCGATTCGAATCCCCTTTCCAATCATCCCTCAGGTTATGAAAGAAAGATCTGGACCGTTAGGGATCAGGAATTGAAAAGCCTGATTGGTCGACCTTTGCCTATGATTGAGCCGTGGTATAAAATTGGCTCACTAGGTGGAAGGCATCCTATGGTGCGGCGGATAGAGCTTCAGCCATGCACCTACCTCTGCATGCTACTCCAACCGAATGACGAATTGCATAAATAAAAGAAAAGGTCGGACCTATGCTAGAAAATGGAAGTTTTCACTATCTTAATAAATTGTCATGTATGTGTTCGAATCGAGGATCCAAAGAAAAATGGAAACAGGACCCTAGCCTGTACTGAACCAAGGTTCCGTCCTGAAAGAGAGAGCTCAGGAACCTTCATCTCTGACGGACATGGAAGGAGAGATCTCATACAAGAACTAAACTTACTACTCACTTAATGCGCATTAGAGGCGATTCTAATGATATATAGCAGCTTGGAGCTTACCCACATAGAAGCAGGGACAAGATATCCACGCACAGAGAACTAGTGTTTTTGCTTTTTTCTTTCTTCGACGCTGGGTAAGGCAAGTGCCATGAGAACGAAAGAAAGGAACAACTGACACTAGAAAAGGAGCTGCAGCTAGCCATAACATAAGACTTTAATCCCCCAACTTCAATCCCTATATGCGCCTATTACACAAGCACTATCATTAAGGGCAGGAGATTTATTATTTTTGAAATTGGAGTCTTATACCAACCCTTATTCTTCTTTAGCAGCCTCAGCACCTATAGCACTGATTGGATTGACGCCTATCAGGAGTGCTTACCGAAGCCCATATCCGTTAACTGCTCGTGGGAATGGTCATATGTGGCAGTAGGCATCAAGACCGACCCTTTACAAAGAGCCTCTTTTTTTCTATTCCGAAAGGCTAAAAGACAAGCTATTCTTTCAATATGCGTAGTCATAGTGTGCTCATCTAACCCATTGAAGTTAAGTCTCTCCCCCTCCTGTTTTGACCTCTGCCACATTGCATTGGAAGAATTGCCTCCTTTCTCTCTTTTCTGAGGCTTGGGAACGGCGTTAGCTTATCTTTTCATCCTCTCGTCCCTTTGTGCGAGGTAAGTCAAGACTTGTACGCCTCTTTTGCTAACACCGCGAAACGTCGTAATTTGCTCGCTGACGAGATAAACGATGTCATCCCTGATTCCATTTCTACATAATTGTATTTCTTCTGATAGGTGTGCGCGACACCTTTCCTTCTGCCACCTTTCGATGTAAGCATCCACCCGTTCATTAGGTTTCCGCCTCATATTTGATAAGTCGGCTAACGTCCCTCTGCATGACAAAGAATCTCCCGATTCTTCATTTCCTCCCATACTTACCTCGTTGGTAAGGTCTGATACCATTGGAAGGCATTGCCGGTGAGGGTAAAGCAATGACGGTCGTTGGCAGATGTTCGCAGTCTTATAATAGGTAGAATCGGCCTAGCACCTCTTGCTCCTTTTATGAGGTCAGGAAGCTCTACTGTACAAGGAATTCGGACAGGGAGTAGTAGCAAGATCCCTGGTGCTGGGTCTTAAGCTTCTATAGACCGGGAAAGGACTCCTCCACTTCTAGGCTCGATTACTCGCTAGGCATTCTAGGCGGATACCCTCTCTTTCTTAGAAAAGGGAAACTCCTTTCTGTGAAAACTCACTATTTTCAGTTAAGTGTGCTCGAACCAATAAAGTGGAGGTATCTACTTGACGGATAGATAGACTTCTGCCAGCACCCTTCAAGTTAGGAAAGGGCAGGACGCCTGAAGAGAGTAAAGTGGCCGGACAAGCTATATATATCTTTCTTGTGAGACCGGAATTCCATTCTGACTCCGTGCCTTGCATAATATTGGAAGTGAAAAAAATCTCCTTTCTTCTTATTAGTATTCGACAACTTTAAGCTCTACAGATGATTGACCGGGCCGAACTAGATTGAAGCCTTCTTCCCTTGAAACGATTGGCTGGCTTTCAACGGCCTACAATTCAATGGGGACTCTTTGCTTTGACGCATCTGATCCCGCTTCAACGTAAAGGATAAGGCGATCTGCCAACGTGGATGGCAAAATAGAAGAAGAAGATTGCCAGGAATATTCACTTCCCTTGACTTGCCGCCCTCGGCTCTAATAAGTGGAGGGAACCCCATAGTGGGGAAGGTGGATCAGTAGACTGACTCTTCTCCTTATTATTCTTTATTCTAGGAAAGGTTGTTAGAAAACTGGGCCTTACTCTTCTTCTTCTACTAGAGGCTTACGGATTCCTATCCTATCCTATCCCTTTGATAGGCCTTAATGTTGCTTCTAGCCGAGCTTAGATACGCGGGTCAAGCCTTCCAACAAAGGAACTCAAAGCCAGT